CGATAATGTATGTATATTGGACTTTTTGAGGCAATTATAGATCTTAGGAGGCAATTCTAATTGGTCAATATAAATATATTTGAATGCTATTTCTTTTTTATTTTTCTTTAGTTTAATCAATCTATCATGAAAAGTAAAAAGGGGTAAAGTAATCTTGTGTTGATTTTTTTCTAAATGTAAGTTTTCTTCTTCTGCATATAGAAAGGGAATAAATAAATCAATCAAATTACGAGAGGCTTCATGAAGTGCTTCTTTGGGAGTTAAACTTCCGTTTGTCCAGATTTCGAGAAAAAGTATTTCTTGCTTTTCATTTCCATTTCCGTAAGAATGAACACTATGATTCACATTTCGAACAGGCATGAATACAGCATCTATGGGATAACTTCCGTCTTGAAAATCTTTTGGCAGTTTTATACGATTCCGATAACCGCGATTCCTCTCGATTTGTAATTTAATACACAAATCAATTGGTTCTCTTAGGTTAGCGATATACTGTGTATTATCAACGATTTCTACAGAAGGTGGTAAGATGATGTCTTGAGCAGTTACATACCTGGGGCCCTTGACACAAATAGACGCATCGCAAGTTCCATACAACGCACTTCTCAATACAATTTCTTTCAAATTCATTAAAATTTCATGGACTGATTCTTGAATACCCGTTATAGTAGAAAATTCGTGTGGTATTTTCGCGGATTTTGCACGTGTGATACATGTTCCGTCTATTTCGCTAAGCAACGCTCTTCGCATCGCAATGCCTATTGTGTCAGCTTGACCTTTCATAAGTGGAGATAGAATAAAGCGTCCGTAATAAAGCCGCTTACTGTCGGCTCTTGATTCAACACACTTCCACTGTAATGTCCGAGTGGATATGGTTACTTTCTCTCGAACCATAATAATATTATTTTTTTTGATTAAATCATTGAATTATTTATTTCTCTTGAAATTTCGTTAATATTTATTCTTACACGCGTCTTTTTTTAGGGGGCCTACAACCATTATGCGGCATAGGAGTTACATCCCGTACGAAACTTAATAATATACCACTTCTACGAATAGCTCTTAATGCCGCATCTCTTCCGAGACCAGGACCTTTTATCATGACTTCTGCTCGTTGCATACCTTGATCGACTACTGTACGAATAGCATTTCCCGCTGCGGTTTGAGCAGCAAACGGTGTCCCTCTTCGTGTGCCCTTGAATCCACAAGTACCGGCGGAGGACCAAGAGATTACCCGACCCCGTACATCCGTAACGGTCACAATAGTATTGTTGAAACTTGCTTGGACATGAATAACTCCTTTTGGTATTTTACGTGCATTTTTACGCGACCCAATACGTCCATTCTTACGTGAACCAATTCTTGGTAAAAATTTTGCCATATTTTTTATCATCTCAAAAACTAAGTCGAAGATCTATGGATATATCCATTTCATGCCAAACTGGATCCTTTATTTTATTTTTTATTTGTACATCGGATTTTTTATAGAGTTCCTGTTTAGGAAACTTATCCTTGTCTTTGTTTATGTCTCGGGTTGGAGCAAATTACTATAATTCGTCCCCGTCGACGTATCAGTCGACATTTTTCACAAATTTTACGAACGGAGGCCCTTATTTTCATATTTTTCATTCCTTAATTTTGAATATACATATTTTTGAAGAAACTTAATTTCATTAAATTTTGAAATCTGGAATTGTATCCCTCGAAAATGAAGTTGAAAAAAAAACTACTAAATCATTCGAATTTTTGTTGCGGAGTTTATAAATGGGATGTCCTCTCGTCAAATTCTAACGATTTATATTTGACTCTATCGTGTGGTATATGTATAAAACAAAACTACGTTGGGTTTTTGCTGGGATATAACCTAAAACCCAATCCTCATTATCTATATCTAACCAACCAAACTCTGTAACATACCATCGGATATCAGAAGGATTACCATATATAACACAAAACTTCTCCACCAATTCTTTCTAGTCGAGCCTCTCGGTCTGTCATTATACCCCGAGAAGTAGAAAGAATTACAATCCCCATTCCGCCTAAAATTCTAGGAATTTTTTGATAGTTAGAATAGATTCGTAACCCAGGTCGGCTGATCCGTTTTAAATTTAGACTAGTTTTATATAATACTTTTCTATTCCTTCTATGTCGTAGGGTTAAAACAAAAAAAGTTTTGTTGTCTTCCCGGTGTTTCCTCACATTTTCAATAAAACCTTCTTGTAAAAGTATTTTAATAATGTTTTCGCTGATGTTAGTAGATGCTATTTGAACGGTTCCCTTTCTATTCATGTCAGCATTTCGTATGGAGGTTATTATGTCAGCAATAGTGTCTCTACCCATGATAAACTCAATTTTTATTGCCCCCGAATTTTGTATAATCAACATACTCTTTATTTTTTCTTTTATTAAAAATTTATTAAAAAATTTTATTAAATAAAGAAAGGTATATGCACGAAACAAAATTGACTAATTTATTTTAATTTAATAATTTAATCAATTTCATTCAATTTAATTATTATAACTATATGATGTTTCTAGTTTATATCTTAGAATCTCATCTTAATATCTTATAATTACTGTTCTTAAATAATAATAATGTTTTTTTTATAATACTTCAGGTGCTAATGAAACTATTTTAGTAAAATTTAATTGTCTCAATTCTCGGGTGATTGCGCCAAAAATTCGAGTTCCCTTTGGATTTCCGTCTTGATCAATCACAACTGCAGCATTGTCATCATATCGTATTATCATACCGTTGTCACGTTTGAGTTCTTTACAAGTACGTACAATTACCGCTCTGACCACTTCGGATTTTTCTAAAGGGGAGTTCGGTACTGCTTCCTTTATTACAGCAACAATAACATCACCGATACGGGCGTATCGGCGATTATTAGTTCCTATGATTCGAATACACATCAATTCTCGGGCTCCGCTGTTATCTGCTACACTCAAATGGGTCTGAGATTGGATCATAGCCTTTTTTGAATCTGTTATTTCAATGCAAAAGGAAAAAAGAAATATTGTTTGTTCAAAAAAAAATAAACTTGTGATTTTTTCATCTCAACGGCCCGGCCCTTTTTCCTTTGGTTCTATCATTCCTAATCGCTATCCCGAAATAATGAATTGAGTTCGTATAGGCATTTTTGAACCCGCTATTTCAATAGCTTTTCTGGCTATATTTTCTGCTACTCCACCGAGTTCATAAAGTATTCTACCGGGTTTAACTACAGCTACCCAATATTCGGGAGCTCCTTTTCCCGAACCCATACGCGTTTCCGTAGGTCTTACAGTAACGGGTTTGTCGGGAAATATACGTACCCATATTTTTCCACCGCGGCGTACATTTCGTGTCATGGCCCGACGTCCCGCTTCTATTTGTCTAGACGTAATCCAAGCGGGTTCAAGTGCCTGAAGAGCATATCGACCAAAACAAATACGATTACCCCGATAAGAAATTCCTTTCATTCTTCCTCTATGTTGTTTGCGGAATCTGGTTCTTTTGGGGTTATAGTTGATGTTTGTTTCGCAATTTCATCTCTACTACAGAACCAGACATGAGAATTTCTTCTCATCTAGCTCCTCGCGAATGAAATGATTATGATTAAAAAAAAAATCTACATGTCGTTGATAAATAATATACTGAATCAAATACAAAGAATATTATACTATACTGAATCTTGGGATTCCTTTCTCATCGATTTTTTTTAATCTAGTTATATTTTATATTTATTATAAGTTTGTTATTATAAAAATAAAAAAATAAATTTGTATCTCTTTTTTTACATACTTTATGTATAGAAAGAACTATACTCTTTATTTTTCTATATATAATATATATATATAGATATCGAAGATTTATAGAATTTTAGATTTAGAGATAATTATTTCTATTTATAGATTTGTAGATAATGTCCTGAACATAAAAACCTTCGCGGGCGAATATTTACTCTTGCAATTGTAATATTGACTTCATTTGTAGGATTAACCCATAAATAACTTCTCAGAATAAATCTAGTGTCTTTTGGTTCCTTTCGCCATCCCGTCCAATAAATCATTAAAATTCGTTTTCAATAGAATCCTATGTATTTACAGGTTCCGTCGTTCCCATTGCTTCTTGTTAATGGTTAGGTTTTAATTATACAATGGAGCCATTTATTCGTTTTGTTCTTGAGTCAATTTTTTTAGTCTTTATTGGCTCGAGGCTCTTTATTTTTTTGGTCTATAAACGCATTCAATTAATTATAGATCTATCCTATATCGATCTTAATGCTTTATTACATTGGCTTTTGTGAGATGATTCATAAACAAACCTTACATATTGAAGTTATAGATCATATATCATTGATCTCTTTCTTTCTCTCATCTTTTCATTTATCTGCATAATTTTTGATTTTGCTTTACAATTCATAATCAGATTGGTTTTTTTGCAAAACATATTTCAATTGTTACAATGAAATGACTAATATAGCCTATTTTGACTGCCTTTTTGGATTTAGATCCAGATAATACGAAGCGATGGATTGGTTATTAGTTCTATACTTATGAGTTCATAGTATGGATCAGTCTATTTTTTTGTAATCCTGATCCTAAAAAAACCAACGAGTCACACACTAAGCATAGCAATTATATTAAATAATCAATCGAATTTTTGATTTTATCCAACCCTATAGAATTACTCTTTTTTTTTTATTGGTAAAAAAAGAATGAAAGACTTTGTCATTTTTTTTTATCGATACAACCAACTCGACTGAGGGTTTACTATTCCTCGTCTACAAATGTCCAAATTTTGATTCCTAATACCCCATAAATAGTTCTAACTGCATAGGAAGAATAATCAATTTGAGCTCGAAGGGTTTGTCGAGGAACCCGACCCTCTCTAATCCACTCGACGCGTGCAATTTCTTTTCCGTCAAGGCGCCCTGCAATTTGTACTTGAATTCCTTTTGTATCGGCCTGTTCAGTTAATTCAATAGCTCTTTTCATTGCTTTGCGAAATGAAA